TGTCACGAAATCCCCCGCTCTTGGGGGATGTCCTCAACGACGAGGAACATGTACTAGGGTGTATGTGCGACTCGTTCAGATCATGGGCTAGGACAAAAGAAAGAAAACAATTGATCCAGTATCAACGATCAGTACCAGTGAATAGGATAGAATGGAAGAACTCCATTCAATATCTAAAAATAAAAAGATCTATCCTTCTATTATGGTATCAAATGTATGGTTTCCGTTGGTGCAAATCCAATCACCTCAATTTAAAAATTTTAAATTTAAGATGAGAAAGAATTCTCCATTGATAGCAAATGGTATCCATTAAGCAGGGGAAATCCTATTTAAAAAAGCAGAAAAATTATGCCTTACTCTTGCAAGAACGGACTAACAGGGTCAGCTACCCAGCCAATCTTCATAATTAAATACCGTTACTGTATAAGTCGATCTCGTTGTGAAAGACCTAGTACTGGATAATTATGGGTAGAGCCAAAGAGTGTGAACTGTACAAGTTAACAATAACATTGATTAAATGAAAGAAAGAAGGGCTCCGGTGTATAGAGAAGACCTCACCGTTTAAGAAGTAACCATAGAAACGATGGAATCCACTATATCCATTTATATTTATTACTTTTTTATTTACTATGTGTTTTTAATACCTAGTATCAATACAATTTTTTTTATAGGTGAAATGCCTAGAAAAAAAAAAGAAAAAATCGTGGTCGGGAAGGTTATAATAGCAAAAGCCATTGGAATTTTTATTTTATACATTGGAAGAATCCGTTTTGTTATTAATAGACTAGGACACGGGAAGAGAATAACTGAAAGAAAGGAAATCGATTAGTTATTCATCAAAGTTTCATTTATTCAATGACCAGAATTAAACGAGGATATATAGCTCGAAGACGTAGAACAAAAATTCGTTTATTTGCATCAACCTTTCGAGGGGCTCATTCAAGACTTACTCGTACTATTACTCAACAGAAAATAAGAGCCTTGGTTTCGGCTCATCGGGATAGAGGTAGACAAAAGAGAGATTTTCGTCGTTTGTGGATCACTCGGATAAATGCAGTAATTCGCGAGAATAAAGTATACTTTAGTTATAGCAAATTAATACACAATCTGTACAAGAGACAGTTGCTTCTTAATCGTAAAATACTTGCACAAATAGCTATATTAAATAAGAGTTGTCTTTATATGATTTCCAATGAGATCATAAAATAAAGAGATTGGAAGGAATCCGTTGGAATAGTTTAAATGGAGTTCCCTGGAGAATAAACTCTGGGAAGGTAGAGTAGAAATTAGTATGATAAAATATGATAAAGTCATCAAAATGAAGAAACACATTCAATAAAAAATATTTATTCTTATTCTCCAATTTTTTTTTTTCTTACGACACGACTCTCGATTTTCTGATTTTTCGAACAAAAAAAAACGTCAATCTGCATTTGAGTTTGGATTAGAATTTTATTTTGATTCAATTGAAGAGTCAGCCTATTTTTTTCTGGTTCTAAGACCAGCAGTTCTAGCGGTTGACTCGCTTCTTTCAAATTGTTTCTCATTATTAAGAAAAGGTAACGGAGATAAAATACGAGCTTGTTTTATAGCAATAGTAATTAATCGTTGTTGTTTTAAGGTCAACCTATTTACCCGTCTAGATAATATTTTTCCTTGTTCGCTAATAAATCGACTAATTAAACTCATGTTTCTATAATCAATTCGATCCCCCGATTGGATCGGAGGCAAACGCCTACGAAAAGATCGCTTGGATTTAAGAAGGATTCGCTTGGATTTATCCATGGTTTGTTTATTCCTTATCCTGAAAATCCCAATTCTATTTCGATCGGATCAAACATGATGTAGAATTAAGAAATAGGATTGGGTTTGTTTATATTTAAATAAATATATGTTATATATTGTTATATATAATATGTAATTTTTCATCTTCCTTGGAAGACTGACACACGAGCGGTCGGTTCGATCTATTTCTTTATCTCCCCATGAATCGTATGTTTGTAACAACAGGGACAGAATTTTCTCAATTCCAATCGACCAGGCGTATTGTGTCGATTCTTTTGAGTAATATATCTGGAAATGCCCGTTGATTCCTTATTAACACGATTTCGAAGACAACTGGTACATTCCAAAATAACTGTTACTCGGACATCTTTACCCTTGGCCATGAACCTCCTTTGGTTTTTGATTCACTCAATTCTTTAATTTTCCGATCCGAAGCAAGGAAGAATAAAGGAAAAAAAAAAAAATAGAAGCAGGTAACTCGAAATCAAATTATAAAAGAAAGATTTCGTTGCAATCAATATAGTAATAAAATTAATATAGTAATAATAAGTAATATAATGATTTCTAACTATATTTATAATTAAGAATTGCCGGACAGTATTTTCAGTTAAGTATCTTGTATGATATTGTTGCCCCAACCATCACATTTTAATTTCCACTCTATTATTAATATTAATTTGAGCCTGGGCCCGAGTTCATAGTTTCACTGAGGGCGAAACCGCTTTTTCTTTGTTTTTTTTTTTAGAATAACTTATTCTAAAAAAAAAAACAAAGAAGGGAAGGATAGGGATTAGTTACAGAGATTTGATTGTATCTCTAATCTTCTTCCCCCTTCTCATATCAATAACTAAAATGAAAAAAAGGGGAATATCAACGCATCCGGAAAAAAACGATTGATCTCTATCAATAAACCTGCCAAAGACCCGAACCATAAAGCACTTACTACCGGTGCCACGGAGAGATATGTTTTTAGATCTCGCATTTAAAAAACTCCTCTTTCTTTATTCGTTATTGTAATTTTATTGTAATTTGTAATACATAATGGTAATACATATATGACCAGATGTGTATATGTAGTTAATGACTGACCGCCTGTATTTGTACGCGGAGTCCCTAATTAAAATTGAAATGTACAAAATAGATATTTCTAAAAAAAAAAATACGTCTATTTCTGCCTGAAATTCCTAAAAAATATTAATTTTTTATGGTAGGTTTCATATTTATTTTATTTCATACTTTATATAATAATTTTATTTCATACTTTATATAATATAAGTCTTTTAATATATTATATGTTTGTTATATGATATATGAGACCAAAAAGAAGAAATGAAAAGAGAATTTTTGTATATCAATGGAGGAAATAAAGATGTGGAAAACAAGACAGGGATTCTTTACAATGACACTGTAGACCAGTTGAAAGGGATGTAGCGCAGCTTGGTAGCGCGTTTGTTTTGGGTACAAAATGTCACGGGTTCAAATCCTGTCATCCCTACCTATTACTTATCTTATGAGCAGTAACGAGGGATCAATTGAGATAAATTGGACATACATAATAAATCTTTAATTTTATGATATATATGCGAATTGGGGTCACAAAATCTTTATTGTGATAATGATAATAAGGCGCTCTTAGTTCAGTTCGGTAGAACGTGGGTCTCCAAAACCCGATGTCGTAGGTTCAAATCCTACAGAGCGTGATTCTGTGGTCTTGTTAATCGCGCTAGGTCGAAAATTACACTGAAATAATTGAACAGCAATCTAAATTTGACCTCCCGCGGATTAAAGGAAGTAGGAGGTCAATCAAAAAAGAGATGTTAATTAATCAAAGGTCCAACTGATCACCACGTCTGTATTGTAAATATGCAGTTACGAATAATCCGGCCAAAGTAATAGGAATTAGACCTAAGACGATTCCAAATAGAAAAACTTCAATCATTTCAATTTGTTTGAAAGGGGAAAGGGGAGGTAATATTTATCCTTAAATATTAATCTGTATTGACTATAAATCTCAATGACCAAGAATTGGAAATTGATACGGTAAGTAACTGTAGAATATATGAACTTCCATAGAAAGATTTTTTTTATGAATTGTTCATTTAATTAATTTCAAATAAGTCGTATCTTGCTCAGACCGATAAATAGAGCTGAGGTTATAGTCAAAGCTGCTAGTAGAAAACCAAAATAACTAGTTATAGTAGGCATGAAAAGGCTAAATGAAATATGTTCTTTTTATACATATGTTTATAAAGCACTTCCCTAAGTTTCAATTTTTGAAAGATACGAGGATAAGCAAAAATACCAACCAATTGAAAGGATAAATTCAATTGAAAATGTTTGATTCATCTATTATTATAGACGATACTAACAAAAATAGAGTAACATAAGTAAGAAATCAATTCATCATTTGTGACATTTACCCATGTAGCACTTTTTGAATCAACAGATTCATCGGTCAACTCTGGAGTTGACTAAACTAATATATGTATATAACTAATACATGTATATATAGAATATTTAAAATTCTAAATAATAAAGTAATAATAAGAACTTTTTTTTATAACTTTATTCACAAAATTAAACTTTCTTTGAATCACTAATCACTATGGAATAAAATTGGAAAATCATTTTGATCGTTTTTTATTGTATCGAAATATCGAATACATTTTTTTTTTTTTTCGAACTACAAGTGCCCTTGTAATGCACTTTATTTTTTTACTTTAAAGTGAACTCAGTAGTAGTTCATTCACATAATCTTGCGATTGAAAAGAAAAAAGTATCGCATGATAAGATCAATCGAAACTAGATTTTACATTTTGTCTTTCCATATTAGAAAGCCCCATCCTTGTAATTAGGTCAAGAAGGACCCCCTTTTTCCTTTGTTTGGGTCTAATATCTAATACAATAATGCGTGCATCACGAATATTGATTATTTTTTTATTTATTCGTTGTTCTCTTTCTTTTATTGAACTACTATTGGTACTGGGCGGCTAACCAATTCCTAAAAAAAAAAAGGATTCCAACAAAAAACATCTTATACAACCACAAAAAGGATATCTTTAGATGTAACATCTAATTGAATCGTGAGAATATGAAAATCTCCTTCATAAATTATTGGAAATCAACCCGTCGGATTCACATTTTACCTGATCTTCAGTTTCTAGTCCGAAGTCAATAATGAAGAAAACCCTTATACTACTACTACAGGAATTCGA